GTGTACGAGATTAGAATAACTTCAAAATAACTGACATAATTTTTTATTTTTCCTGATCAGAAAAATATATGAAAAAGAAAGGAGGTAGAAAAATTTTGGGATTTATGGTTAAAGAAGAAAAAGAAGAAAACAGAGGTTCTGTTGAATTTCAAGTATTTAGTTTCACCAATAAGATACGGAGACTTGCTTCACATTTGGAATTACACAAAAAAGATTTTTCATCCGAAAGAGGTCTACGAATACTTTTGGGAAAACGTCGACGTTTGCTAGCTTATTTGGCAAAGAAAAATAGAGTACGTTATAAGAAATTAATCAGTCAGTTGAATATTCGGGAGCAGTAATTTAATCGTTCGAATTTTTTTCTTTTTTTATTAGTAGTCTTATAGTAGTCTTAGATTTTGCATTTTGATGAGCCTCGTTTTGAGGAATTCATGGAATAATCCATTTTCATGGAATAATGAATTAAGGAAGAAAGGATATGAGTCTACCGCTTACAAGAAAAGATCTCATGATAGTCAATATGGGCCCTCAACACCCATCAATGCATGGTGTTCTTCGACTGATCGTTACTCTTGATGGTGAAGATGTTATTGATTGTGAACCCATATTAGGCTATTTACACAGAGGAATGGAAAAAATCGCGGAAAACCGAACTATTATACAATACTTACCTTATGTAACACGATGGGATTATTTAGCTACTATGTTTACAGAAGCAATAACGGTAAATGCACCAGAATTCTTGGAGAATATTCAAATACCGCAAAGAGCCAGCTATATTAGGGTAATTATGTTAGAGCTGAGCCGTATAGCTTCTCACTTGTTATGGCTTGGGCCTTTTATGGCGGATCTCGGCGCACAGACCCCTTTTTTCTATATTTTTAGAGAGAGAGAATTAATATACGATCTATTTGAAGCTGCTACAGGTATGCGAATGATGCACAATTACTTTCGCATCGGAGGAGTAGCCGCGGATCTACCTTATGGATGGATCGATAAATGTTTGGATTTCTGTGATTATTTTTTACGCGGAGTTGTTGAATATCAACAACTTATTACACAGAATCCCATTTTTTTAGAGCGAGTTGAGGGAGTAGGTTTTATTAGGGGAGAAGAAGCAGTAAATTGGGGCTTATCGGGACCTATGTTACGAGCTTCTGGAATACAATGGGATCTTCGTAAAGTGGATCCTTATGAGTCTTACAACCAATTTGATTGGAAAGTCCAGTGGCAAAAAGAAGGGGATTCATTAGCTCGTTATTTAGTACGAGTCAGTGAAATGAGGGAATCTATTAAAATAATTCAACAAGCAGTAGAAAAAATTCCTGGAGGCCCTTATGAGAATTTAGAAGTCCGACGCTTTAAGAAAGCAAAGAATTCCGAATGGAATGATTTTGAATATAGATTTCTTGGTAAAAAACCTTCACCCAATTTTGAATTGTCAAAGCAAGAACTTTATGTAAGAGTGGAAGCCCCAAAAGGTGAATTAGGAATTTATCTAGTAGGAGATGATAGCCTTTTCCCCTGGAGATGGAAAATTCGTCCACCCGGTTTTATTAATTTGCAAATTCTTCCTCAACTAGTTAAAAAAATGAAATTGGCTGATATCATGACGATATTAGGTAGTATAGATATCATTATGGGAGAAGTTGATCGTTGAAATGATAATAGATAGGGTAGAGGTAGAAACTATAAATTCTTTTTCGAAATCGGAATTATTAAAAGAAGTCTATGGACTCATATCGATTCTACCCATTTTGACCCTCCTTTTGGGAATCACAATAGAGGTACTTGTAATTGTGTGGTTAGAAAGAGAAATATCCGCGTCGATACAACAACGTATTGGTCCTGAATATGCGGGCCCCCTGGGACTGCTTCAAGCTATAGCAGATGGGACTAAGCTACTTTTAAAAGAGGATATACTACCATCCCGAGGGGATATTCCTTTATTTAGCATTGGACCCTCTATAGCAGTCATATCCATTTTATTAAGTTTTTTAGTTATCCCTTTGGGATATCATTTTGTTTTAGCTGATCTTAGTATTGGTGTTTTTTTATGGATTGCCATTTCAAGTATTGCCCCTATCGGTCTTCTTATGGCAGGATATAGCTCAAATAATAAATATTCTTTTTCAGGCGGTCTACGAGCTGCTGCTCAATCCATTAGTTATGAAATACCATTAACTTTTTGTGTGCTAGCAATATCTCTACGTGTGATTCGTTAAAATAGGGTCTTTTTCCTATAAAATCCATTAACTATTTATCTTCCTTTTATTATTCCGTATTCGGGTTGGTAAGTTAAACTAGATAGCTATATGAGTGAAACAAAACACCTTATAAATTTGTAGTAAAAAGAAAAATCTCATTTCCTACGTACAAGAAAAAAGTTGAAGTAAATATAAGCAGTGTAAACTCTTTATCCCAAGATTGATATTTTTTAATTAGTCATCCTATCTTGAAGCGGGCAAGAATAAAGGATTCGCGATATGGAATTCCATTACTAGAATATTCCTAGTTATTACTATAACTTATAATCATAAGAAGAATCCATCAAAAGTTAGTGAAGGGTTAGGAACACTAAAGTACATAAAGGATTAAGAATGGGGAATCTAAGATATTAGAGATTTTGCCCCATAAAAGGAATCATAATAAGGACTTGAAATTAGTGGAAATTATCAAGTAGTACTTTCTTCGTATTCCGATCCAGAGTATGTTCCCATTCACTTGTTAAGGAAATGGCTATAAAGAACGAATTAACCCTTTACCCCTTTTTTTTCTTTTTAATTTTAAATACCCCCTACCTAGGGAAAGAAGAGTAGGACAAAAGATGTGGAGTGCAATACAAAAAAATTGGAATTATTTCCTTCCTCTATTCATAGAGAATTCCTTATGAACTAATACCCAAATCTTTTCATTTATTAATTTAATTCCTATAACAAGTATTTTATTCCAAGATTAAGTTATTACTGAAGAAAGAAATAAATTTATTATATTATAAAGGATGAGATCAATTCAGAAGCTCTTTTTCTTATTCTAGCAGACAGAATTACTTTGGTCTAATTTAGGACTTTGCCATCTATTTTATTTTACCTAATTCTATCTGCGCCCCGGGGGCTAATAACGAAACAGTCCTCTCTTTTTTCTGATCATAGAGAAGCCGTATGAAGCTAAGGTTTCACGTACGGTTTTGGAATAGCGATGGGAACTGTGATGTTATCATCGACTATGATTATCTAACAGTTCAAGTACAGTTGATATAGTTGAAGCACAGTCAAAGTATGGTTTTTTTGGATGGAATATTTGGCGCCAGCCTATAGGTTTTCTAGTTTTTCTAATTTCTTCGTTGGCAGAATGTGAAAGATTACCTTTTGATTTACCAGAAGCAGAGGAAGAATTAGTAGCAGGTTATCAAACCGAATATTCCGGTATAAAATATGGTTTATTTTATCTTGTTTCTTACCTCAATTTATTAGTTTCCTCTTTATTTGTAACAGTTCTCTACTTAGGCGGGTGGAATTTATCTATTCCCTATATATCCTTTTTTGATTTTTTCCAAATGAATAACCCAATTGGAATTTTGGAAATAACAATAGGTATCTTTATTACATTAACTAAAGCTTATTTATTTCTCTTCATTTCTATCACAATAAGATGGACTTTACCCAGGATGAGAATGGATCAGTTATTAAATCTTGGATGGAAATTTCTTTTACCTATTTCTCTGGGCAATCTCTTATTAACAACCTCTTCCCAACTTGTTTCACTATAAATAAGATAATACAATAACAGTAAGAATATTTTCAACACAAAGGTTCTCTCAAACAAGAGAAAGAAACATATTTTTTTCATAGATATTTAGAATGAATATGTTCCCTATGGTAACTGGGTTCATGAGTTATGGTCAACAAACAATACGTGCTACACGGTACATTGGTCAAAGTTTCATAACTACCTTATCCCACACAAATCGTTTACCTATAACGATTCACTACCCTTACGAAAAATCAATTACACCGGAGCGTTTTCGGGGCCGAATCCACTTTGAATTTGATAAATGTATTGCTTGTGAAGTATGTGTTCGCGTATGTCCGATAGATCTACCCCTTGTGGATTGGAGATTTGAAAAGGATATTAAAAAGAAGCAATTGCTTAATTATAGTATTGATTTCGGAGTTTGTATATTTTGTGGCAATTGTGTTGAGTACTGTCCGACAAGCTGTTTATCAATGACTGAAGAGTATGAACTTTCTACTTATGATCGTCATGAATTGAATTACAATCAAATTGCTTTAAGTCGGTTACCGATCTCCATAATGGAAGATTACACAATTCAAACAATTAGAAATTCTACTAAAAGTAAAATAGAGGAAGATAAATCTTCGAATTCAAGAACGATTACTGATTACTAAATTCGTATTTTTTTCTTTTCTTTTTGTTATAAAAAAAGAATAATCCTTTACTAACTATAAAGAAAAACGAATAACTACATGCTTATTCGGAATTTTTGATTATTTTAAATCAGACTAGATTTTCGTGATATAATTTCTAACTATACAGCTTATACCCCCAAAAAATATCCTAATCCCTTTTGCCTTTCTTGAATCCTTTAGTTTTAGTCAGTTCATGAAAAATTTTATACTATTAATTTCTTTTTATCCATAATGGATTTACCTGGACCAATACATGAGATTCTTATGCTATTTGGGGGATTTGTTCTTCTACTAGGGGGTCTAGGAGTAGTATTACTTAACAACCCCATTTATTCTGCCTTTTCGCTGGGATTAGTTCTTGTTTGTATATCCTTATTCTATTTTTTATTAAATTCCTACTTTGTAGCTGTGGCACAACTTCTTATTTATGTGGGAGCCATAAATGTCTTGATCATATTCGCCGTAATGTTCGTAAATGGCTCAGAATGGTCTAAAGATAAGAATTATTGGACTATTGGAGATGGGTTCACTTCACTAGTTTGTATAACTATTGTTTTTTCACTAATGACTACTATCCCAGATACGTCATGGTATGGAATTCTTTGGACTACAAGATCAAACCAAATAGTAGAACAGGGTCTCATAAATAATGTTCAACAAATTGGGATTCATTTAGCAACCGATTTTTATCTTCCGTTTGAACTCATTTCCATAATTCTTCTAGTTTCTTTAATAGGTGCAATTACTATGGCTCGGCAATAAGAAAATTTGGAAATAGTAAAAATTCTAAGAATTGCAAATCTAAAATAAATAACTAAAGAATCAAAATTTTGATTTAGTAAAACCGATCTACTGCCAACAAATACCTTCTTTCTTTTCTCTTTTGTTGTGTAATTGTTCTATTGTAATTAATTGAATCGGTTCAATTCTTGTCCTCATATTGAAATGAATCGAGATTTATAAGGAGTTAATTAATGATGTTTGAGTATGTACTTTTTTTGAGTGTCTATTTATTTTCGATTGGTATCTATGGATTGATCACAAGCCGAAACATGGTTAGAGCTCTAATATGTCTTGAACTTATACTGAATTCAATTAATCTAAATCTCGTAACATTTTCTGATCTATTTGATAGTCGCCAATTAAAAGGAGACATTTTTGCAATTTTTGTGATAGCCCTTGCGGCTGCTGAGGCCGCTATTGGACTATCCATTCTTTCTTCCATCCATCGTAATAGGAAATCAACTCGTGTCAATCAATCTAATTTATTGAATAATTAGATATACAATCCTATAAACAAAGGCGCATATATAATAATATTGAATATTAAGATGAATGGAAATCAATACTATTTTCTTAGTATTATTTGAGAATATACATTTTTTTTTAATAGGTTATTGCATAGTATTCTTTTTCACTTAAATGAATTTTTGTAATTCATTGATATTGCAATTTTAATATTGCAATAATTTATATTGAAAAGACGATAGCCAATTTATTGGCTAATTCGAATTTGTATCTACAATTCATATAATTCTGATTATTGAAGTCAAAAATTCAAGTCTCTTGGCTTTTTTCACGCTTTCTCACAAACGGATTAAAAAAAATATATATATATTTTTTTTGAGGTTTGGATAAACCATTGCTTCGTCTGGTGTCTACAATACATATGACTCATGATAGTACTAATTTCATTTTTACCAGATCGAAAAATTTTATGTTGAAAAGAAAAATTTATAGATCCAATGTCACATTCCGTAAAAATTTACGATACATGTATAGGATGCACTCAATGTGTACGAGCTTGTCCAACAGATGTATTAGAAATGATACCTTGGGATGGATGTAAAGCCAAGCAAATTGCTTCCGCGCCGAGAACTGAAGATTGTGTGGGTTGTAAAAGATGCGAATCCGCTTGCCCGACAGATTTTTTAAGTGTCCGTGTTTATTTAGGACCTGAAACAACCCGTAGTATGGCTCTATCTTATTGATACGTTACAAAAAACTTCATTCGAATCGTCTGATTCCTCTTTACCGAAGAAGCCTGTGCTTGAAATAATCGAGCACGGGCTTTTCTGGTCAAAACGTATCTTGTCTTTATCACTTTATCATGAGTTATTTTCCTTGGTTAACAATACTTGTTGTTTTGCCGATATTTGCAGGTTTATTAATTTTCTTTTTACCCCATAGGGGAAACAAAATCATTAGGTGGTATACTATATCCATTTGTTTATTAGAATTCCTTCTAATGACTTATGCATTCTGTTATCATTTCCAACTGGAGGATCCCTTAATCCAACTAAAGGAGGATTATAAATGGATAGATATCCTCGATTTTCACTGGAGATTGGGAATCGATGGACTTTCAGTAGGATCTATTTTATTGACAGGATTTATAACTACTTTAGCTACTTTAGCAGCTTGGCCAGTTACCCGGAATTCGCGATTATTCTATTTCCTGATGCTCGCAATGTATAGTGGTCAAATAGGATTATTTTCTTCGCGAGATCTTTTACTTTTTTTTATCATGTGGGAGTTAGAATTAATTCCTGTTTACTTACTTTTATCCATGTGGGGGGGAAAGAGGCGTTTATATTCAGCTACAAAATTTATTTTGTATACTGCAGGCGGTTCCATTTTTTTCTTAATCGGAGTTCTGGGTATGGGCTTATATGGTTCCAATGAACCAGGATTAGATTTGGAAAGATTAATTAATCAATCATACCCAGCAACCTTGGAAATACTTTTATATTTTGGCTTCCTTATTGCTTATGCTGTCAAATTGCCGATTATACCCCTACATACGTGGTTACCAGATACCCATGGGGAAGCTCATTATAGTACATGTATGCTTTTAGCGGGAATCTTATTAAAGATGGGAGCATATGGATTGATTCGTATCAACATGGAATTATTACCTCATGCTCATTATCTATTTTCGCCCTGGTTGGTAATAATAGGAGCTATCCAGATAATCTATGCAGCTTCAACTTCTCTTGGTCAACGAAATTTCAAAAAAAGAATAGCCTATTCCTCCGTATCTCATATGGGTTTCATAATTATAGGAATTGGTTCCATAACCAACATTGGACTCAATGGAGCTATTTTACAAATATTATCCCATGGATTTATTGGTGCTACACTTTTTTTCTTGGCAGGAACGGCTTCTGATAGAATGCGTCTTGTTTATCTCGAAGAACTTGGGGGAATATCTATCCCAATGCCGAAAATTTTTACTATGTTTAGTAGCTTTTCAATGGCTTCTCTTGCCTTACCAGGAATGAGTGGTTTTGTCGCAGAATTAGTAGTCTTTTTTGGACTAATTACTAGTCCAAAATTTCTGTTAATGCCAAAAATGCTAATTACTTTTGTAATGGCAATCGGAATGATATTAACCCCTATTTATTTATTATCTATGTTACGCCAGATGTTCTATGGATACAAGCTATTTAATGTTCCAAACGCAAATTTTGTGGATTCTGGACCACGGGAACTCTTTATTTTAATCTGTATCTTTTTACCAGTAATAGGTATTGGTATTTATCCAGATTTAGTTCTCTCCCTATCCGTTGACAGGGTAGAGGCTCTCTTATCCAATTATTATCCTAAATAGGTTTTTTTAATTAGTCCGCTCTATTACTATTAATGCAGAAAAAAGTAAAAAGTCTAATTAGATCTTTTTTGTTTTATTTGAGAACCCTTTGAGAGGGCGTTCAAAGGGTTCTCAAATAAAACAAAAAAGTAAAAACGTGCATTTCATGAAGGTTTCAGTTTATGTAATCATTTAGGTGTTAATGTAAACGAACCATAACTATGCAAACCTATTCCTAATAGATTGATACCAAAATAGCAGATCCAAATTATAAGAAATCCTATCGAAGCTACAAGTGCCGAATTCGTACCCTTCCAATTTGGATTTGTTCTACTATGTAAATAAATTGCAAATATGGTCCAAGTAATAAATGCCCAAGTTTCCTTAGGATCCCAATTCCAATAGGATCCCCACGCCTCATTAGCCCATACTGCTCCACAAAGAATACCTATGGTTAAAAGGGTAAATCCTAGACTAATGACACGATAACTCCAAGAATCCAAACGCTCTGTTAATTGATATTTGTAATAATTTGGAAATGAAGGAACAGAGGTGCTTTTTAAAGCACTTCTTTTTGCATTAAAATCACTAAAGAAAAATGTTTTAAATAAAACATTTTTTTTCTTTTTAGAAAAGAAATGGAAATTCTTTCGAAATCTAATGATTAGAATAGCGGCAGATAATAAGGATCCGCACAAAAGAGTTGCATAGCTTAGTAACATCATACTGACATGCATCATTAACCACTGAGATTGTAGAGCAGGTACTAGTATTGTGGATTGATGCATTTCAGTTAAAAGACCCGATGTGGCAAAGCCTTGCGTTAAAATAGTACTTGGCGTAGTTATTGTGCTTAAATCATTTTTAGAGTTCTGTATCTTAGGAATGGTATGAAGAATATACAGAGCCCATGAAAGGAAGATCAATGACTCATATAAATTACTTAATGGAAAATGTCCCGAAGAAGCCCAACGAGAAACTAGGAATCCTGTTATAGAGAAAAAAGTAACTATCATTCCTTTTTCTGACGAATCACGTAATCCCCCAAGTTCACGAACTAATAAGGTTATCAAATGAATCGTAATCACAATAGAAATGGTTGAGAAAGAGATATGAGTTAGTATATGTTCTAAAGTTGCAAATAGCATAAGGGGAAGGTCCCATTACAAAATTGTAAATTTCGAATTGAATCCATTTTCTAATCTATTGTATTCTTTTTCGAGAATGCCGCCACTCGGATTCGAACCGAGATGCTTGAGCACTGCTTCCTAAGAGCAGCGTGTCTACCAATTTCACCATGGCGGCTAACTTCAAATAATGGGTAACTTAAAAGAATAATAGCTATTATCTCGCGAATCGTCGAGATTGGGAAAGTCTATAAAATTTAGGAACATTAGAGTCTTCATTAAAATAGACTTCGTTTGGTAGTATCATTGCAATTTTTTTTACAATAAACTCTTGCTGTGCCTAATAGAATAGAAAGACTGCTTGAAAGAGTTGGAACTCTTTTTTTTCTAATTAGTTTCTCCCTTAAATTTTGAGAATTCTTTCAATAAAAGGAAAAATTTATAGAATCAAACTTTATGCTCCTATTAATATTAATAGGATTTACTTTACTAACATTAAACCAACGATTTTGGAGAAAATGGAAGCCATAAGTACTATTGCAAGAATACTCCACTTTTCATAATAGAATTCTCATAATAAAATATGAGAATTCTATTATGAAAAATTAATGGATCATTGATAGGGAAAGAATACTTAGCACACAGTATACCAAAACTTTTATTCTATATATCAGAGGAGTTTGTTCTAACAATATTGTACTGAGTAATTCAACACATAAAAGTACATTAATTAATTAATCGAAATTATTCATATTTAAGTAATTGGAATAATTTTTTGATAGGTCAATTCAGATTATTCCAAAACCGTATTACTTATTATTTGTTTGTTGTTGTTGCCCCAAAAAACCCTTTGGTTTTGGATGTTCATTCCCGCTGGAAAATGATCTTGATTTTGCTAAAGAGTAAGAGTGTACTATGGAAAAATAAGTTTTTTTCTTCCAAATATTTTTACGAATACGCTTTTTTGACAATGAAATACGTTTTTTTGGAACAGCCATTCAAAAAGGAAATTATTTTTTTCTAGTTGTATGTGAAAGACATCTATTGTGGCAAATCAATCCTTCTTTCCTCTTTTTCTTAGTATTTATACTTAGATACTGAAAGATACTGACATTCTGAATTTTTTTCCGTATATATATATTTTATACTTTGTTTTAATAATATAGAATATATGGAAAGGTTTCCCCTTTAAATCTATTTATAGATATTTATATATCAAGTATACTCCATATATAGATATACGGTATGGAAGCCTATCCCCTATATAAGATGGGTGGATAAAAAGAAGGGGGAATCCAAATAGTTAATTAAGTTCAGAATGGTATTCCATTATGGAATACCCATCAAAACAAAAAATACGGAGTCTCTTAAACAAGACATTCTTAAACTTAGGTAATTATAGTCATTAGGATTTGAGTTCTATATGAAGTAAGAACTCTTTTATAATTTTTTATAAACATGGGTTTTCTTTTCATTGGAATTCAATCAATCAGTTACGAAACAAGAGAGCTGCTTCATCTTTGTTTTAAAGAAATCTAAAAATGAATAGAAAGTAAAAGGATTCAACCTTTTTTTTATTTTACTAAATATCCTTATTTAGGTAATAATTAGGTAACGAAGTTTTTTGATTAACTTTTTGAATTTAACCAATTAAACCCATTTTGAATTTTAGATTATCTCAATGAAATAAATTTTTGAAAAAATTAAGAATTCCAGTATTTTTTCTTATTCTTTTTATTTATTCCTTCAGAAAGAGATAAGAATTGATTTGGTGAATCGGAAACCCTTTTATTTTATAGAAAAATTCAAGTAAAAATTTCAAGTAAAAATTGCAACTTCTTTTCTTATGGAACATATATATCAATATGCATGGGTAATCCCTCTTCTCCCACTTCCAGTTATTATGTCAATGGGATTTGGCCTTTTTTTTATTCCGACAGCAACAAAAAATCTTCGTCGCATATGGGCTTTTCCTAGTGTTTTACTCTTAAGTATAGCTATGGTATTCTCAGTTCAACTGTCTATTCAACAAATAAATGGAAGTTCTATCTATCAATATCTATGGTCTTGGACCGTCAATAATGATTTTTCTTTAGAATTTGGATACTTGATTGACCCGCTTACTTCTATTATGTTAATACTAATTACTACTGTAGGAATCCTGGTTCTTATTTATAGTGACGGTTATATGTCTCACGATGAAGGGTATTTGAGATTTTTTGTTTATATAAGTTTTTTCAATACTTCCATGCTAGGATTGGTTACTAGCTCCAATTTGATACAAATTTATTTTTTTTGGGAACTCGTAGGAATGTGTTCCTATTTATTGATAGGCTTTTGGTTTACACGACCAATCGCAGCGAGTGCTTGTCAAAAAGCTTTTGTAACTAATCGTGTAGGGGATTTTGGTCTATTATTAGGAATTTTAGGTTTTTTTTGGATAACAGGTAGTTTAGAGTTTAGGGATTTGTTCAAAATAGCTAATAACTGGATTCCTAATAATGGAATTAATTCTTTACTTACTACTTTGTGTGCTTTTTTATTATTCCTTGGTGCAGTTGCGAAATCCGCACAATTCCCTCTTCACGTATGGTTACCCGATGCTATGGAAGGACCCACTCCCATTTCAGCTCTTATACACGCAGCAACTATGGTTGCTGCGGGTATTTTTCTTCTAGCTCGACTTCTTCCTCTTTTCATATCTCTACCTTTGATAATGAGTTTAATTTCTTTAGTAGGTACAATAACACTCTTCTTAGGAGCTACTTTAGCTCTTGCTCAGAGAGATATTAAAAGAAGCTTAGCCTATTCTACAATGTCTCAATTGGGTTATATGATGTTAGCTTTAGGTATAGGTTCTTATCAAGCTGCTTTATTTCATTTGATCACTCATGCTTATTCAAAAGCTTTATTGTTCTTGGGATCCGGATCAATTATTCATTCAATGGAACCTCTTGTTGGATATTCACCAGATAAAAGTCAGAATATGGTTCTTATGGGCGGTTTAAGAAAATATATTCCAATTACAAGATCCGCTTTTTTATGGGGTACACTTTCTCTTTGTGGTATTCCACCTCTTGCTTGCTTTTGGTCCAAAGATGAGATCCTTAGTAATAGTTGGTTATATTCGCCCTTTTTTGGAATAATAGCTTCCTTTACTGCAGGATTAACTGCCTTTTATATGTTTCGGATATATTTACTTACATTTGATGGGTATTTGCGCGTTCATTTTCAAAATTATAGTAGCACTAAAGAGGGTCCCTTGTATTCAATATCCTTGTGGGGAAAAAGGATACCCAAAGGAGTGAATAGGGGTTTCATTTTATCAACAACAAAGAATGGAGTTTCTTTTTTTTTACAAAATATACCAAAAATTCAAGGTAATACAACAAATAGGATAGGATCCTTTAGTACGTCCTTTGGGGCTAAAAAAACTTTTGCCTATCCGCATGAAACGGAAAATACTATGTTATTTCCTCTTCTTATATTACTGCTTTTTACTTTGTTCATTGGATTCATAGGAATCTCTTTTGATAATGGAGCGACGGATAATGGAATAGGGGGGTTAACCATATTATCAAAGTGGTTAACTCCCTCAATAAACTTTACCCAGGAAAGTTCTAATTCTTCCATAAATTCATATGAATTTTTTACTAATGCAATTTATTCTGTAAGTTTAGCTATCTTCGGTTTATTCATTGCATATATTTTCTATGGATCCTCTTATTCTTTTTTTCAGAATTTGGATTTACAAAATTCCTTTTACAAGGAAAGTCCTTTTTCCTACTTTTTTGATAAAATAAAAAAAAATATATACAGTTGGTCATATAATCGCGGTTATATAGATATTTTCTATACTAGGGTCTTTACCTTCGGTATAAGAGCATTAACCGAACTAACGGAATTTTTTGATAAAGGTGTCATTGATGGAATTACCAATGGGGTGGGTCTTGTTAGTTTTTGTATAGGAGAAGAAATTAAATATGTAGGAGGAGGACGAATTTCGTCTTATTTATTCTTTTTTTTATGTTATGTATCCGTATTTTTATTCTTTTTTCTTTCTTAACTTAAGGAATTTACAAATATCTTCCCCTTTCCTATCCCCTTCTACCATCTCTCTATTTCCCTCATCTCTTAATAGTTCGGTTTTCCGCGATTTTTTCCATTCCTCTGTGTAAATAGCCTAATATGGGTTCACAATCAATAACATCTTCACCATCAAGAGTAACGATCAGTCGAAGAACACCATGCATTGATGGGTGTTGAGGGCCCATATTGACTATCATGAGATCTTTTCTTGTAAGCGGTAGACTCATATCCTTTCTTCCTTAATTCATTATTCCATGAAAATGGATTATTCCATGAATTCCTCAAAACGAGGCTCATCAAAATGCAAAATCTAAGACTACTATAAGACTACTAATAAAAAAAGAAAAAAATTCGAACGATTAAATTACTGCTCCCGAATATTCAACTGACTGATTAATTTCTTATAACGTACTCTATTTTTCTTTGCCAAATAAGCTAGCAAACGTCGACGTTTTCCCAAAAGTATTCGTAGACCTCTTTCGGATGAAAAATCTTTTTTGTGTAATTCCAAATGTGAAGCAAGTCTCCGTATCTTATTGGTGAAACTAAATACTTGAAATTCAACAGAACCTCTGTTTTCTTCTTTTTCTTCTTTAACCATAAATCCCAAAATTTTTCTACCTCCTTTCTTTTTCATATATTTTTCTGATCAGGAAAAATAAAAAATTATGTCAGTTATTTTGAAGTTATTCTAATCTCGTACACACAAAAATTTGCAATTATTCATCTACTACTGGAATTTGGATTGATTTTATCAATGCAAATTGGATTTGGATAGAAGAGTACATTCTTTCTAATATTTTAGATGTTTCCTCTATCTAAAATATTAGAAAGAATTTTGCTGGTTTTTTTATTGCTATATCCAATTTATGGAATTGATACACCATTTAATTGATATCATTTAGCAAAATGAAACACAGCATATGCATCCATCTTTCGGCTCGATAATTTCACGGGATAGAGATATGGTATAAGAAATAGGCTATTAAGTAACTCTAAATGAATTGTGGATACATCTGTATTGTATCCTTAACATACTGAAACGATTGCCATTATTCGTATCAAACCAATAGCGATTCATACAAGCGAAATCTTCTAATCAATGGTGGGCCAATAATGAATTTTTTTGCATATGTATTAAGACGCTTGGCCTGATTTCGAAATTTGCCAGAGTTTTATATGTTGTTTTCATTGCAAAATGACGGGTCTCCTTCCGTAACTTTCCAATTACGAGTACGAGAATTGAAAGACATGAAAATTCTCAATTCTCTACGGCGTCTAGGAGATAGATAGAATATTTTCAGGAACAAGAAAATCAGAAGAATCTTTCTCTCTATTCACTACCATTCTGCGTCTTCGACTTCTATTACTTCTTTAATGTAATAGCTATAGTTTGATATAAGAATCCATTTCTCAAAGTAATGGAAACCATTCTCTTATAGTATAGGAAATGGTTCAAAATGGCTATTGCACCTTTTAGGTATCGTGAAAAGTGATACCTGTGAAGATCGTGCATTTCAGTCAAATTTGGATCCGTTTTTCGAGCCCATGATATAAACAAATTGGGTGGATCCTCCACCCGTTTAGCTAAGAAAGAATAGATACAGAGGTGGATAATAGATCGATATGAAGATCATGAGCTGCCCCATAATGAAACCGCCAGTAGTCGCGAATATCTCCTTCTTCCCTAATCCAAGATTGGAGAAAGAAGATCTAAGAGGGACCTATGGAGAATGTGGTCAGAAATCCATAATAGAGTCCG